GCCAGAATAAAGCGTCCATAATAAAGACGCTTACTGTCTGCTCTTGATTCAACACATTTCCACTGTAGTGTCCGAGTAGATACTGTTACTTTCTCTCGAACCATAGTAATATTATTTGATCAAATCATTGAATTATTTATTTCTCTTGAAATCTCTTCAATGTTTACACACGTCTTTTTTTGGGAGGCCTACAGCCATTATGTGGCATAGGGGTTACATCCCGTACGAAACTTAATAGTATGCCGCTTCTACGAATAGCTCTTAATGCCGCATCTCTCCCGAGACCCGGGCCCTTTATCATGACTTCTGCTCGTTGCATACCTTGATCCACCACTGTCCGAATAGCATTTCCCGCTGCGGTTTGAGCGGCAAATGGTGTCCCTCTTCTTGTACCCTTGAATCCACAAGTACCGGCAGACGACCAAGAAATTACTCGACCCCGTACATCTGTAACAGTCACAATGGTATTGTTGAAACTTGCTTGAACATGAATAACTCCCTTTGGTATTCTACGCGCATTCTTACGTGAACCAATACGTCTATTTCTACGCGAACCAATTTTTGGTATAGGTTTTGCCATATTTTATCATCTTATAAATATAAGTCAGAGATATATGGATATATCCATTTCATGTCAAAACAGATCCTGGTTTTTTTACTGATTTTTTTGTACATCTGTACATCAGGTCCTTTCTATTTTGGGAGTCCCTTTTGGTTTAAAAAGATTATCCTTGTCTTTGTTTATGTCTCGGGTTGGAACAAATTACTATAATTCGTCCCCGCCTACGTATTAATCGACATTTTTCACAAATTTTACGAACAGAGGCCCTTATTTTCATATTTGTCACTCCCTTTCTTAATTCTGAATCTACTTAAATTGGAAGAAAATAAGTTTCTTAAAATTTCTAACTTCGAATTGTATCCCTACGAAAGAATGTTGAAATCAAAAAACCACCAAATTCTTTGAGTCTTTACTTTTTAATATACTAAATATACAAATTCTATTTCCTTTAGTTGAATCATAAGAACTTACCAAAATTTTGATTCTATTTACGGGTAGTATATGTATAAAATTACGTTGAACCTTTCCCGAAGCAAAACCCAGAATCGGATTTTCATTATCTAAACGAACTTGAAATATACATACCATTGGGACGTAGTTCAGTAATTAAATCCTCACGAATCCTTTTTTGTTCTTTCATTCCAGGTAAAACGGCTTTGAAGCATCAACTAATCAAAGAGGCATAATATTATATTAGAAACCTACCCTAATTACTCTTTTTTTTCACAAATATGAAAGTTCCGCATATGATTTGGCTATCAGAAAGATTACCATATATAACACAAAATTTCCCCGCCGATTCCTTCTATTCGAGCCTCTCGGTCTGTCATTATCCCTCGAGAAGTAGAAAGAATTACAATTCCCATTCCGCCTAAAATTCTCGGAATTCGTTGATAGTTAGAATAGATTCGTAGGCCGGGCCGGCTGATCCGTTTTAAATTTAAAACAGTTCTATACGGTCCTTTCCTATTTCTCCTATGTCGTAGGGTTAAAACCAAAAAAAAATTACGGCTTTCCTGATGTTTTCTCACGTTTTCAATAAAACCTTCTCGTAAAAGGATTTTAACAATATTTTCAGTGATGTTAGTAGATGGTATTCGAACTGTTCTTTTTTCATTCATGTCAGCATTTCGTATAGAGGTTATTATGTCAGCAATAGTGTCTTTACTCATGATAAACTAAGATTATTGTTGCCCCCGAATTTTGATATAATCAACATGCTCTATTTCTTTTTTTCTGAATTCATAAATATTTATGAATTTTAAAAGGTATATACGTGATATACAAACAATCTACGAATTTAATTTAAATTAATCCATTTCATTCAAATATTATAAAACTATATCACGGCATTCCCTTATAATACTTCAGGTGCTAATGAAACGATTTTAGTGAAATTTAACTGTCTTAATTCCCGGGGGATCGCGCCAAAAATTCGGGTTCCCTTTGGATTCCCTTCTTGATCAATAACAACAGCAGCATTGTCATCATATCGTATTATCATACCGTTGTCGCGTTTGAGTTCTTTACAAGTACGTACAATTACAGCTCGGATCACTTCTGATCTTTCTAGAGGTGTATTTGGTACTGCTTCTTTGATTACAGCAACAATAACGTCACCGATACGAGCATATCGTCGATTACTAGCTCCTATGATTCGAATACACATCAATTCTCGGGCCCCGCTGTTGTCCGCTACATTCAAATGGGTTTGAGGCTGAATCATATCTTTTTTTTTATTGGTTTTGTCTTTTGCAATGTAAAGGGTGAAAAAAAAGAAATATTGTTTGTTCAAAACAAAACAAGAAACCTACAATTGTTTTTTTATCAAAAAAATTCTTTCCTTTTGTTATACATTCCTATCCTATACCGAAAGAATGAATTGAGTTCGTATAGGCATTTTTGATGCCGCTATTGAAATAGCCTTTCTGGCTATATTTTCTGCCACTCCGCTCATTTCATAAAGTATTCTGCCGGGTTTAACAACAGCTACCCAATATTCGGGAGATCCTTTCCCCGAACCCATACGTGTTTCTGTAGGTCTTACTGTAACTGGTTTGTCTGGAAATATACGTACCCAGATTTTTCCGCCGCGGCGTGCATTTCGTGTCATTGCTCGCCGCCCCGCTTCTATTTGTCTAGACGTGATCCAAGCGGGTTCAAGTGCTTGAAGAGCATATCTACCAAAGCAAATACGATTACCTCGATAAGATATTCCTTTCATTCTTCCTCTATGTTGTTTACGGAATCTGGTTCTTTTGGGGTTATAGTTGATGGTTGTTTATCAATTCCACCCATCTCTACTACAGAACCGGACATGAGAATTTCTTCTCATCCAGCTCCTCGCGAATTAAATGATTAAAAAGAAAATACATGCTGAATACTGAATCGGGAGATTCTTTGAAATTTCATTTAATAGAATTTTTTTATCTTTTGATTTGGTATATAATATAATTAATCACGTATTCTATTTATAGATAATGTAATTTTATAGATAATGTAATTTAGGTATAATGTTATAATGAATCTTTATTTTATTTTGCTTTTATTATCATATCGAATTTATTCAAATTTCTAAAAAAAAATTCGCGGGCGAATATTTACTCTTTCAACATTTAGTTGTAAGATTAGTTTATGACATAATCTTTCAAAAACAAAAAATGAATTCTGGTTCGTTCCGCCATCCTACCCACTGAATCATTAGGATTCCTTTTCAATAGAATCTGATGCATTCACAGGTTCTGTCGTTCCCACCACCTCTCGAGTAATGATTAGGTCTGAACTCTACAACGGAGCCCCTAATGAAATTTGTTTTTGAGTCAACCTTCTCAGTCTTTATTGGCTCGGGGCTCTTTATTTGTGGTTTTATCCACGTATTTGTTTAATTAGGGATCAATCAGTATTGATGCTTTATTACATTCTTTTTTATGAGATGACTCATAGACCGTACATATTGGAATCATATATCGTTGATATTCTTTTTCTATCTTTCTCTCACCCTTCCATTTATCTGTATACTTTTCTTGCTTTACAACCCATAATCAGATTGGTTTTTCTTTTTTGTTTTTGCAAAAAAAGATTTCAGTTGCTACAACGATATGACTTATATATCATATATATCATATTTTGACTGGCTCTTTCTTTATATCCAGATAATGCGAAGCGATGAGTTGGTTATTAGTTCTATAGTTATTAGTTCGTAATACGGGCTGTTCCATTTTTTGAATCCTAATCCTACAAAAACCAACGAGTCACACACTAAGCATAGCAATTATACCAAATGATTAATTGGATTTTTATTCAACCTTATAGAATTGTTCATTTTTTTATCACTAAATAGAACTAAATACAAGTCGAGTAAATGCTTATTATTCTTCGTCTACAAATATCCAAATTTTGATACCTAATACCCCGTAGATAGTTCGAACTGCGTAGGAACAATAATCTATTTTGGCTCGAATGGTTTGTAGAGGAACCCTACCTTCTCTGATCCATTCGACACGTGCAATTTCTTTTCCGTCGATACGCCCTGCTATTTGTACTTGAATTCCTTTTGTACCTGCCTGCTCAGTTAATTCAATAGCTTTTTTCATTGCTTTGCGAAATGAAACTCTATTTTTTAATTGCCCGGCTATAAATTCCGCAAGAATATTGGGGTGGCTATAAGGGTTTACAATTTTTGTAATAGCAATGTTGAGTTTTCGGTTTACACAATTGAGTTCTTTTTGTACATTGAACTGTAATTCTTCGATTTTGCGAGTCCTTTCTTCTATTAATAACTTGGGGAATCCCATATAGATTATGACTTGAATCAAATCAATTCTTTTTTGAATCTCTATACGTGCAATTCCCTCGACATTAGAGGATATTTTCAGATTTTTTTGTACATAATTTTTGATACAATCTCGTATTTTTTGATCTTCTTGTAGATCTTCGGAATAATTCTTTGGTTGTGCAAACCAAACAGAATGATGACCTTGAGTTGCACCAAGTCTGAAACCAAGTGGATTTATTTTTTGTCCCATAGTCCCCCACTACTATATATATCGTGAAACATCATATCGGTGTGTTTTTTTTTATCCATTCGGGTTTTTTTAAGCATAACATAATATAGCGTATTTGTAGTTTTTCTAATATGGAATATTCTTTCTTTAAATATTCCTCAGTTGCTTTTTCCTTTTATCTCTTTCTAGTTGTTCATCTACAGATATATCTTTCAACACAATAGTTATATGACAGGTCGATCTTCTTATCGGATAACCCCGCCCTCGAGCTCGGGGTTTTAATTTTTTCACGGTCGTGCCCTCGTTGACTTCAGCTTTACTAATGATTAAACTTGTTTCATTCAAACCTTTATTGTGATTAGCGTTTGCTGCTGCAGAATAAACCAATTTTAAAATGTCATAACATGCTCGATAAGGCATGAGTTCTAGGATCA